ATATGTATAAAAAACTCTAATTTTTTAGCTCTTTAATGCTTACTATAACTAGTTTTTTCGGTTTTCTACTAGCAGCTTTAACTATAACCTCGGCTCTGTTTATTGGTCTGACCAAGATAGGACTTATTTGAAATTAATTGAATGAACAAATCATAAAAAAAAAAAAAAAAACAACTTTTTGCAGTATTCTACTTATTCTCAAATTCCTTACCATGTAAATTTTCAATTCGTAGTTATTGAGATTTATGGGCAATATGGATTAATATTTAAGGATAGATATTACCTCCCCTTTTCCCTTCTCAAACAAATTGAAATGATTGAAGTTTCTCTATTTGGAATCGTCTTAGGTCTAATTCCTATTACTTTGGCTGGATTATTCGTAACTGCTTATTTACAATACAGGCGTGGTGATCAGTTGGACCTTTGATTAATTAACACTTTTTTTGACCTCCTCCTTTCTTTAATCTTTAATCCACGGGGGGTCAAATTCAGATTGCTGTTCAATTTTTTTCGTAGAATTTTCATTCTCGGCCTAACAATAACAAAACACAAACGGAATCACGCTCTGTAGGATTTGAACCTACGACATTGGGTTTTGGAGACCCACGTTCTACCGAGCTGAACTAAGAGCGCTTTCTTATTGCTTATTGCAAAAAAAATAAGACTGTAAGGAAAAAGATTTTTTTAACTCCAATAGATCTTGAATTCCTATACTATATATAATATATGATATATATTATAGGTATGTCCAATTTGAATCGATTCTTCGTTATTGCTCAAAGGCAAAGTAATAGGTAGGGATGACAGGATTTGAACCCGTGACATTTTGTACCCAAAACAAACGCGCTACCAAGCTGCGCTACATCCCTTTCAATTGGTCTACAATGTCATTGTAGAGAATCCCCGCTTTGTTTTCCACATACTTTTTTCATTTTCTCCGTTCCGTTGATATACATAATTTTTTTGCCATTTCTTCTTTTTTTTTCTCATTTCACATAGGATATAACATATAATAATACTAAACATCTATATATATGAAAAAAAAAATTGATCTATGAAATTGTTGTACGTTTCAATTTTAATTAAGAATTTCGCGTACAAAACAAACCAGAGTGACCTTTAATTAACTTTTTAATTATATATCTGTTGATCATATACGGAGTACCCTTATATTTATATATTATAATAAACACTATTTATTACAATTAGAGAAGGAGGATTTGAAATGCGAGATTTAAAAACATATCTATCCGTGGCTCCGGTACTAAGTACTCTATGGTTCGGGTCTTTAGCGGGTTTATTGATAGAGATTAATCGTTTTTTCCCAGATGCGTTAACATTCCCCTTTTTTTCATTCTAGTTATTAACACGGGGGGGGTGAGGAAGAGTAGAGATACTGTTAAATTTCTGTGACTACAAATCCCCTCCTTTTTTTAGAATTAGAAAAAGTTAGAAAAGAGAAAGAATAAAAGCGGATTCAATCTCAGTGAAATAGGGAACTCGGACCCAGGCTTTAGCTTCAAGTAAATGAATTTCAATTCAATTAAGAGAGAGCGGAAGTGGGAACGTGGTTAGGACAAGAGTATCATTATCATACAAGATTCTTAAATGACATGCAATTCTAATCTAAACTTATAATCTAATCGAATATAGGTTCAAATTCTTGTATTACTTATTATTATTACTATATTGGTTGCAACGAAATTTTTCATAATTGGATTTCAAAAAATTAGCAACTTCTTTTTTTCCTTCCTTTCTTTTGGAAAATAGAAGAGTTGAGTGAATAAAAAACCAAAGGAGGTTCATGGCCAAGGGTAAAGATGTCCGAGTAAAGGTTCTTTTGGAATGTACTAGTTGTGTTCGAAACAGTGTTAATAAAAAATCAAGAGGCATTTCCAGATATATTACTCAAAAGAACCGACACAATACGCCTAGTCGATTGGAATTGAAAAAATTCTGTCCTTATTGTTACAAACATATGGTTCATGGGGAGATAAAGAGATAGATGGCACTTGCGTATCGCTTTGATTTTAGAAAGAAGATTAAAAATGACATATTAACACATTTTTTTTATTAAAATAGAATATGTTAATATATATCTATTAATTATATATCTTAATAAAAATTGTAATAAAAAATCCTATTTCTTAATTCTAAATTTTTATTATTTTTGATCCGATTGAACGAACAGGGATTTTCGAACAAAGAAATAAAAAACCATGGATAAACCTAAGCGCCTTTTTCTTAAGTCTACGCGAGCTTTTCGTAGGCCGTTGCCCCCGATTCGATCGGGGGATCGAATTGATTATAGAAACATGAGTTTAATTAGTCGATTTATTAGTGAACAAGGAAAAATATTATCTAGACGGGTGAATAGATTGACTTTAAAACAACAACGATTAATTACTATTGCTATAAAACAAGCTCGTATTTTATCTTTGTTACCTTTTCTTAATAATGAAAAACAATTTGAAAAAGGCGAGTTGGTCCCTAAAACTACTGGTCTTAGAACCAGAAAAAAATAGATTTACTCTATCAATTGAATCCAAATTCTAAATTCGAACTCAAACGTGGATTGATTTTTTGTTCGAAAAATCCGAAAATCCCGATTTGTTTGGAGTGTTGTAATAAAAAAAGCAAATTGGGGAAGAATAAAAAGTCTTTTTTTATTGAATCTTTTTACTCCATTTGATTACTTGATCATATTATCATCATATTTTTTCGTATTCATTTTTAATTTCTATTCTACCTTCCTGGAATTCGTTCTCCAGGGAATTCTATGTAAAACATTCTGATGGATTCCTCCCAATCTCCTTATTTTATAATGTCATTGGAAATCATGTAAAGACAATTCTTATTTAATATAGCTAGTTGCGCAAGTATTTTTCGACTAATAAGTAACTTTTTTTTGTACAGATTGTTTAGAAGCCTACTATAACTATAGAATACCTCTTTCTCGCGAATTGCTGCATTTATCCGTGTGATCCATAAACGACGAAAATGTCTTTTTTGCCTATCTCTATCCCGATGGGCCGAAACCAAAGCTTTTATTTTTTGTTGAATAATAGTTCGAGTAAGTCTTGAATGAGCCCCGCGAAAGCTTGATGCGAATAAACGGATTTTTGTTCTACGTCTCCGAGCTATATATCCTCGTCTAATTCTGGTCATTGAATAAAAAAACCTTAAACTTTGATGAATAACTAATTGTGATTTTTTTTCAGTTATTCTTTTCTCCTTTCTATAATAACAAAACGGATTCTTCCAATGTATAAAATAAAAATTCCAACGGCTTTTGCTACTATAACCTTCCCAACCACGATTTTTATTTTTTTTACTATCCACCTCGAAATAAGAAATTGTATAGATACTAGATATCAAACAAAAATATAGTAAAAAATAAAGTAATATAGAAATGAATAAAGAAATAGTGGGTTCCATCGTTTATATGGTTACTTTTTAAACGGTGAGGTCTTCTCTATACACCGGAGCCCCTTCTTCATTTAATAATTTAATTAATGCTATTATTAACTTGTACAGTTAATACTCTTAGGCTCTACCTATGACTTATACAGTAATAAGTCTTTCACAGTGAGATCTATTTATACAGTAACGATATTTTATTATGAAGATTAGCCAATTAGCTGACCCTCTTAGTCCGTTCTTGCAAGAATAGAGGCATCTTTTTTGGCCTTTTATTTTAAATAAAATTTCGCCTGCTTAACGTATAATCTTTATTACTAATGGGTAATTCTTTTTTATGAAAATTGAGATGATTTAATTTGCACCAACGTAAACCAGAGATTTGCTACACAATCGAAGGATATGATAGGTCTTTTTTTCCTTTTTTTTTTTTTTAGATAGTTTTTTTTTTTTTTTAGATAGTTAAGGGGGTTCGTTCCTCCATTCTATCCTCTTTATCCGTACTGATCACAAAAAATGGAAAAATTTTTCCGTTCTTTTGTCTCAGCTCATGGTCTGAACGAGTCGCGCATACACCCTAGTACACGTTCCTCGACGCTGAGGACATCCCGCAAGAGCGGGAGATTTGGTGACGTTTCTGATTGGCTGTCTTGTGTTTCTAATAAGTTGTTTAATTGTTGGCATGTTGAAGTGTATACATAATAGGCTGGTTTAGATCGACCCTAACCGGATGATTATGAATTTTATTTATATTAAAAAAAAAAATATATTATTAATAGAATTCTATTAATAATAACAGATCTAAGAAACAGAATAAAAAACCCCGATAAGAAAAAAAGGATTTGCGTTAAATTCATGCTATTTTTTGATTTTTTATGCAACTGCTACAAGATCAACAATTCCATGAGCTTGGGCTTCTGTTGCCGACATAAAAACATCCCTCTCCATGTCTTCGGATACAACCCATAAAGGTTTGCCCGTTCTTTGTGCATAAACCCTTGTGAGGATTTCGCGCAATTTAAGTAGTTCTTCTGCTTCCAGGACAAATTCTCCTATTTGTGCCTCATAAAAACCAGCAATAGGTTGATGGATCATTACCCTGATGATATAAGATATCACTCTAGCTCGTATGATAAGTCGACAAAAAGAGATACAAAATAATAAGAAAAAAGTGACCAATTAACCAACCGTACAGGCATTGTTTCCACATTGCATACGGCTCTATAATAGAAATTTACTTTTACCATTCATCGAAGAAAAATCTAGAGTTTTTCAGGCCTAGATCGGTAAATGATCCAATAACCACCCTTCCCTTGGTAGGAGTTAAAAAACAAAAATACTATGGTGGCTCCGTTGCTTTATTTCGTCGGTGATTTAGCAATCCCAAAGTTTCTTTTTTTTTTCAAATAAAAATAGAATCTTGTTTTTTTTTTTTGTACTCTTTCATAACAGAAAATCAAGTGTGAAAACAAAAAAGTTTGTGACGCTGAAATAGGTCTTCGAATAGATACGACAAAATCGAAAATACCTTTTATCTCAATCTCATACTACTCTTTCGATACAAAATCTAATAAAAAAAA